AATACGATCGGGGGGGGCTAATTCAAATCCCTCAGGTAAAATAAGAATAGCCCCAATATTCAAGGCCCCTCTTTTACCATTTGAAAGAATTTGTTTCAGTTTTGTATCATAAGGAATTCGAACAACTGCTTCAAATACAGTATCGGGAAGTACCGCCCGGGGAACCTCAATATCTACAGGCTTATTAGCTAAATGACAATTGGCACATACAATACGACCAGTTGCCTCTCGTGGATTTTCATAAACTTGTTGCGCAAAAATGGGATATGCATTTGAAATGGATGCCTGAGTTATTATATATATTATGGTCAATACGTAAATGTATCGAATCTTTTTTTCCTTTATCCAAGAACGGGTATTTATCATTTGCATGGTCCAATAGTTGATACCGACAATTTCTACAATAAAGTAGGTAGGTCACTTGTATAATTCCCTATCTATGATTCTGCTATTTACTGGAAAATTATTATTGTAATATAGGAATAATCTCTTGAATCAGTGTAAATCTCAAATATAAAGAGTAAACAGGATTTGGAATGCTTTATTTATGGACAAAACAAAGAAAGTAACAAACATTAGAACCGGCTTAAATCATTTTTCATTCAGCCATTGAGTGATAAATCAATACAAGTGCTGGGGATATACGATTTAAATAATGGAAGATACCATATTTTAAAATTGTATCTAGAATAACTGGAAAAGTGGAAGCAAGAACAGATATAATTTGATCGTTATGATCAAATCCAAAATCTTTGTAGATAGAGTCAATCATTAGTTCCCAACCGTGGGGCGAATGGAATCCGATACATAAATCAGTTACTAAAAGAATGGAAAAAGCTTTTATTGTATCGTTTAAATTATATAGGAATTCCTGAACCCGAGAGTTAAGAATAACAAGCTCGTTATTACCCAGAATAGAATAAACACTTAGAATAATGAAAGACATTATATTTATTGAGAAATGCAAAATCGTATTCATATAGTCTTGGTTATACATCTTGATTAATTGAACTGTTTCTTTGTGGATTCCTATATTAAGATTTTGTATATGTGTTTCTGAAGATTCATTTATCATTTCCTCCAACAGGAGTAGTCTCTCTAATTCTATGAATTTTTCTAGAATATTATTTTCTTGAATATCATTCAAAAGAGTTTCAGATTGTCTCGTATTCCACCAATTAATAGACCATGATTCTATACTTTTATTAAATGAGAGAGAGATCCACCAGAGAAAAAATACTAAAGATATAAGAGATAGAATGTGAATAAATACTTTATTTTTTGTCATTTTTTCATTTAAAGAATTGTTAAAGAATCCACCCCACCTCACTTGTTACCTCTACATGCTCGAATATTTTGATTTTATTAGGCTTTTAATCTATAAAGAATACAGAAATAGAATCAAAGTCCCTTTCAAACGAAGACGAAATAAGAAAAATTATTCATTTCAATTCAATTGGTACACGAAAGAAATAGGCCAATTCCGCGACTTTTTGTTCAATTTCTCGTGGAGTCAAATTCTCATCAATATGAATTAATGGAATAGATCCCTGGCCCCTGATTTCCATATAAAGGAAAAAGACAATACGAGTATAAATACCCTCTTTAACTTCCATTCGTATGGCCTGAATATCTTCCATAAGGAATCGAAGAAAGATACGACGATTTTTTCCGGGAAATCCCCAACGAAAAATACAAACTGTTCCTTCTTTTCTATCGAATCTATCATAACCACTACCTATATTCCACGAAATTATGCACCACAAATAGGAACTAATAAAGAGACCTGCTATCCCATAGAAGGACACCACGATTCCTTGTGGAAAAAAAAGGATTTGTTGATACGGAAATAAAGATCTAAAATTACTATCTAGATAACTACAAATTCCAACCACTAAGAATCCTAACGAACCTAAAAAAAGGATAAAGGCCCAGTAGAAATTAATTATTTTTCGGGAGCCTGTTATAAGTTCTATCCATATACGGTCTGATCGCCAATTCATACTAGATTTAGTTGCATTTTATTGGAATTGAGAGAATAATCCCAATTTGACTTTCCTATTTTTGTTTACAAAGTAACGCTCATCAACCAGCACTTTTCTTATATTAACCTTCAATAAAATGGCATCTACTCCAATCTCCTTCGTATGATCTTATTTTAGATATTTACATATAACCATATGACCCCCCATTTAATATCTAAGTTTAGTTGAAAAAAGCTAGAATTCGTTTACTCATATCGTGTTTCCAACTGCATAAACGTTCGTTCATTTATGTTTGTGGGAAGTATATAATACCCTAATTTCACTAACTATATTATTTGTATTTGTGTTATAATGCAAGTCTAATTACGTCTTAAAACAATGAATGACAGGGGAGCCGGTGAATTTAAACAATCTTGTTTTTTTGTACATGAAGAAATAAAGAAGCCATTGCAAATGCCGGAATTACTAGGCCCACTAAGGGGACAAAAATAGAGGGTAAATTTAGAATTGTCATAGTAACGCTATTTATACCTTTTATACCTGTTATTGTTACATTAATTGTTACGTTGTTCTAAAATAGGGACATCTTATATTATAAATTATCTTATAACAATTTGAATTCGTATCATATATTATTATACATATATATTGTTCATATTTTTACATAAACTATATGAACTATATATATGTATAATAATCGATTTTTGTAGTCTTTTATTCTTCTTTTTTTATTATTCTTTTAATTTCATTTTAATATAAAGAAAGAATTTATTAATAAATACTGAAAAATTCGTTCGAATCCGATCCAACAAGAATTCTTAGTAAAACTAAAAGCTTGGGAAGATATAGATAAGATTCATATTTCTATTTGAATTATATATACTATAAGAAACGAACATTAAATTTTTTTGATTTGTCCCGCCCGCTCTCGCGTAAGGAAGAAATTACTTTTTTATCTTAAAGTCCTACTTGAGTGAATTTTGATTCAAAGGAAAGAAAGTGTGGAGTTGAAAAAATTCACTCATAACGTCTTTTAAAAGATTACGTGGTACGATTGGATCAAATAAGCCCTTATGGAATAAATATTCAGACACCTGCGAACCCTCGGGTACTGTCTTATTCAATGTTTGTTCAATTACTCTTTTACCTGCAAATGCAATATAGGCATTTGGTTCGGCAATAATAATATCGCCTAACATACCAAAACTGGCTGTCACCCCACCAGTAGTGGGAGATGTAAGGATGGATATATAGAATAACTTTTTATTTGATTGATAATCATATAAAGCAGAAGATATTTTAGCCATTTGCATCAAGCTCAAACTTCCTTCTTGCATGCGCGCCCCCCCGGAAGCACATACTATAATAAGGGGTAGAAATTGGTGGGTAGCATACTCGATCAAACGGGTTATTTTCTCCCCTACTACGGATCCCATACTACCCCCCATAAACTGAAAATCCATGACCCCAACTGCTATGGGAATACCATTTAGCTGACCTATGCCCGTTTGAACAGCTTCTGGTAATCCTGTCTTTTTTTGATAAAAGTCGATACGATCTTTATAAGGTTTCTCCTCTGAATGAAACTCAATGGGGTCCAGAGATATCATGTCTTCATCCATAGGATACCAAGTACCCGGATCAATCAAAAGTTTGAGTCTATCCAAACTGCTCATTTTCAAATGATATCCACATTGTTCGCAAATATTCATTTTTGACTTAAACAATTTATTATAATTTAATTCATAACAATTCTCGCATTGAACCCATAAATTCCTGTATTTTTGAGTTACATCGAGTTCTCTTATAGTTAAACCATTACCATTCGTGCTAGTTCTTATACCGAAACTCTCGCTTTCACTACTATTTCCACTTTCACCACAAATTAAACTGTAAAAATAACTGTCACTGTAGTTGCCACTATCACTTAAAATGTAATTATGAATAAAGATTTGAGAATGAAGATAATTTTCAATGAAACTAGTAATGTGCTTATTCCAATCATTTTTAGTAGCATACATTGAACGATCATAATAGGAATCATCACTCTGCGATCCATTATTTCGATAACGATAATCCTGATAATTATAAAAAATATTTTCTAGTTCACTCAGAAAAGAATGATCATTATTAACCTCCAAAATCTTATTTTTAATAGAAAAATTTAGGTAATAACCATCTTCATTTCTATCCTTAACTAACAAAGTGTCATCGTCCATTAATTTAAGAATGTCTCTGACACCAAATAAATGATCAAGATTACTGTAACTAGAACTGTCATTATCACCCCAATTATGATTAGGAATGTTTTTATCTGGATCGGTTAAAAAACCGTCTTCACTTTCACTGGTATTTTCAATAGAACCAATATTGTCTGTTGAGTTACTTAGCCCACACCCGTACTCAAATTCTTCCTTAGACATGAAACACCATTTTTCCATATACTTTCTTGACCCTTAATACATGAAAATACAATAGATGAATAATCATTCGATGAAAATCTTTTGAAGATACTTTTTTATACCAAAATCAGCATAATGAAAACGATTAAAAAATTATAAATATAAAAAATGTAAAAATGAAACTATAAAGAAAAAATATAAATAGAATAAACCACTTTATTCTATGTCGTGTCAAATTAGTATCGAAAAGAAGATTTTTTCTCTCCTAATTTTTTTTTCGTAAAATCTTGTCTAATATTTATTTATATTTCAACACACACATAATGAAAAAGACAATATACAAGGGGTGGGTAGAAATAATTGTTTGTTTGGTTCGATCCACGGCCTGAAACTACGAGGAATGCTTCAAGGATCCATAAAATTAATTGTAGACCTACCACAACCAGACTTCGATTTTTATATTTAAAATCATGTTTAAAATATTGTATAATAAATATTAAATATCGTAAGTATCTATCAAAAATATATTTCATATATTTTTTGTATTCGTCCGGCTCAATCTTTTTAGTAAAAGATTGGCCGGGCCGAGTTGCATTGCAATTTAATTAAGAAT